CTATCAATCTCTAATTCTACTCTTCCGCCCCAATCGGATATTATAGTACCGGTATATACCGAAATTCCGTTATGGTCCAATTCTGACCGGTAATAGATACCTGGGCTTTGCAATATTTGATTAATTACAATTCTGTATATTCCATTTACTATAGAAGTTCCCGAGGAATTCATTAGAGGAATATTTCCAATAAAAATTGTTTGTTCTTGCATATCCCTAATGTTTTTCCAAATTAATCCTGCGGATACATATAATTCAGAAGAATATGTGAGTGATTCATATATAGCATCTCTTTCTTTTATTAAAGGTTCTACTAATTGATAAGTTTCGACAAATAATTGAAATTCAATTTCTTGATCTGTATCTTCAATTTTTGGAAATTTATTAAGTTCTTCTGTTAAGCCCTCATCAATAAACCTACAAAATCCTTTAAATTGTATCTGATTAAATCCCGGTATTGTAGACATTCCCTCATTTCCATCCCCAAGCATTTTGAATTTCTCCATTTAGTGAAAAAAAAATTCCATTATTGGATCGTTCTTTAAATTCAATTATATAGATCGTCCGGCAATGATGAAATTTCTATTCTGTTTACAGAATCACATAAAATTTTATTTAACTCCATAATTTTATTTAACTCCATATATGAATATGGTATGGAATGTATGAAATACGCATAAACAGAGAAATAAAGAGAATTTTATACTCAAATTGGAAATACAACTGGGAAATAGTTGCGAAATTCCACTTAACTTAGACTTATGAAATTTTGTTTTGTATAACAAAACAAAAAGTGATTCAATTTCTACCACATTCAATTTTCTCCCACTATTATGATATTACATATTCCAATACAATTAAATATCAGTAAAATAAATAAAATATAATATAAAGTATTCGGGATTTGATCTCTTCGATGAGATAAATAAGCCCAATAATCCGAAACAATATTCAAGTTGATTATTTTAGTTTTAGTACTTAGCTTATTTTCGTGTATTTCATTTTTTAGTTAAAGAAAAAATGATTCGCACAGAAGAGTTTTTTTATCTATTTTTTTTTATTTTATAATAGAATTTGTATAATATCTTGAAGTGCAGAAGAAGACTTTATTAAAGATATGTGGATATAATGATCTATATATACGATATATATCTCTCTTTTTATTGCAGTTTTATTGTGGACAGCACATGTCGTGCTCTAGAAAAATTTTCAATAGGAATCATAGACAGATAAGATATCCGATTAGCTATTCGTGTAAAAATAACTTTTCTGGGGTTTACATATACTTATAATTGCTGTTATAATTGAAATTGAGAAGTATTTTTTTTAAGGAAAAAATTGAGATTCAAATTCAAATATAAGAATCGTTCATGAATTCACAGTCAATAGTTAATGGTTCAAATTTGTCAGGAATTATGGACTAAAAATTAAAATTTCGTTTTTCCTTTCAATAGTCAATAGAAAGAAGATAATGTGTGTTTCGCCATACTATAACAAAATGAATCGAAGGGCTGGATACAATCCAAAAAAGGAAGGTATCCTTTTTTTGTTATTTTAGGAAGGGGATTCAGATTAAAAAAATGGGATTCAAGATGCAAGTAAAAAAGAGGTTTACTACAAAAAAATAAGGGGGGGTTATTTTAGTCTATTTTCGATCGCCTTGGCGGCATGGCCGAGTGGTAAGGCGGGGGACTGCAAATCCTTTTTCCCCAGTTCAAATCCGGGTGTCGCCTGATCAAAAAAAAAGGGCGCTAAATATCTTATTCCGTTTTACTTTTAACTTGTTCAATTTAGAGAAGTATGCATAGGAAAAGGACTCTTGATACTTTCTTGCTTGATTCTATAGGTTTCTATTTTTGATTTAATGAAGAGCAATAAGACTAGTTTTTATTATTCTTCTTCTTGCATCTTAGTAAGACTTCCAAAAGCGTTGCTGCAGAGTTTCTTTGTGCTTAATCTTTCCCGGTTCCACAAACAATCATCCAAGAACTTCTTACACTTACTTACGTTGGATTTTTTTTATTGTTTCATCTTCATTAAAGGTATTGGACAAAATACTTTTTTTGACTCTACGCTAGCGATTCTACTATTATTAGTGAACAATAATGGAAAAATTTCGTCATATTCATATAGATAAGGGACATAATTCACATGGATATAGTAAGTCTCGCTTGGGCTGCTTTAATGGTAGTCTTTACATTTTCCCTTTCACTCGTAGTATGGGGAAGAAGTGGACTATAGGGGTACTACTAATTGAGTTGAGAAATGGAATTATATTAATTGATCGTTCTCGAAAAACTTTTCAATTAAATTGAATTTATTTAAAGAATTGAATTCAAAATATCTTAATTTAAAAATTATATTAGATTCTAATTTATTCTAGAAATAATAAAAAAATATCTGAATAATACCCTTAGTAATCATAATCAAACAGATATTTTAATGATTTCCACGTTCATATTTTGAAAGTAAAAGGAATACCAATTTCCTATCATTTGTTTTTGTTCCAACCGAATTCTTCTGAAATTTTCTAGTTCATTTCAATAAACCGACTCTTACTAGAGTTCTATATGGACAATGAAAACAGCACAACCCTTTTTACTTTTTATTTGTTTCTGTTCAAAGTCAAAGAGAAAAGAGAGTAGTTCCTTAATATTAGTTATTAAAAGTTATTTTTTTTGATGGGAAATAAGATAGAGATATTGGTTCTTCAACGGTATACTAAGATATTTTCTTGAAGAAATCACATACTGCGCACTTAAGGCTTAGTTTAGTATTTGTTTGATTATTTGAGAAATACAATTCATATTATATTTTTTCTACTTTATTGACTTGACTCGGTTGATATCATGATTCCAAGATTAAAAATCGGCGGGGTTTACTAATCTGTTTAGTCAAAATCTAAAAATAAAAAATAGTTTTCATAAAACTCCTTTCCTTAGATAATCTATCAATTGCTCAATCAATTACTTCTTTGGAATGCTAAAAATGGGTTTTTCTAATATATATAGTTATACTCAAACTATTCTTTTTTTCCTTTTTATTTAATATAGATATATTAAATTATATCTATATTAAAAAATTGCGGGATTCATATTCATATTGAAAATAATCTGAAATCTAGGGATAGGAATTAGAATCGTAAGAGTCAGAGGCGCCTTTCGACTATTTCAGATTAATTGGAATTAACACAAATCAACGAAAAAATTGAGACTTTATTTATATGACATATAGATAATGGATATCCAGATATATACATATGAAGATGAGATCCGGTAGTATGGTAGAAAGAAATATATATTTCTTTCTACCATACTATCGGATCTCATAGAATACTGCTGATTTTAGTCCGCTTCTTTCCTTTCACAAAATAGGAATCCTTATTTTTGTTTAATTATTGATATTAATTAAGAACTAAGAAGTCAAGGGGGGTCATTCAAATTAACAAATTAATTAGTTTGACTAATAGTTTTTACGTATATTATAAGTAAAAAAGCAGTAGGAACTAGAATAAACAGTGCAGTAGCAATAAATGCGAGAATATTTACTTCCATAATTTCATCCTTTCGTTTTTCTAGACTTCACACAATAACTCGGGATTTAATCCCATAGAGATTATAAATCTTTCGTCTCTAAATTCAATGGGATGAATTTCATCTCGATGATATCGAATCGGATCAATATCATGAATAACAATATCTTAGTTATCAAATCGCTTCGTTGTCGAGAATTAAATAGTATAACATAGAAAGATCTTTTATCCATATCGAATCAAAAAAAGGATTCCTGATCCACCAATGAAATCGAGAATTTCTTTATTTCTTTACTTGATTATTTTATTTTGATTTATTATTCTTTTACATTTTTTCTTTTGTATAATGGCTTCCTTATACAATCAGTATTATCTAACTACCCTTAACTTACATTGGTTACAAACAAACCCAAACAAACAATAGAAGGAAAAAGGGGAAGGAGAGTTAAGTTCTAAACTCCTTTTTGTTAATAATCTAATCTTATTGAAAAACAAAAAGGTTTGATAAAGACAAGTTAGAGTATAAAAAAAGATCGAATATGCTACCGAATTCACTTTTTTCTTCGGCAGAAATCCTTAAACCTAAAAAAGATTATTCATTTCCCTCTCTAAGGGGGGTCCTTTTTTTATCTTTATTTTATAAAGATCCTTTTTCTTGGATTAGTAATGGGATGCATATAATATATAAAAACTTCAGTGTAAATTTTGAATGAGATAAATTGTTTCAAATTAAAATTAGTAATTAAGGTTACACAAAATCGGATCCAAAAAAGAAGATACTTTTTTCTAATTAAAAAGATTTCATCAAAAAAATTGAATTCATTTTGTATCGTACAAATAAAAATTACATTTGGGCATATGTTACCGAGAAAGCTATGGCACTCAATTCAATTTTGGACTGGGGTCGGGAGTAATCAAAAAAGCCAAACTCGGTGGGGTATCTCTTGAAATCCGGAATATGATATTCCTAATAATTGTACTAATCTACATAGGTCTTTATCTATCAGTACTAGGTGAAGAAATGGAAATTTTTATATTTATATTTGCTTTGATGAAAACGAAAATAAATATAATAAATAGAAATTAAAGACCTCCTTTGGGAATGAAATTCTTCTATATTATTCTATATTATCTTCCTTTTCCAGAAAATGTAGAGATTAATTGACAGTTTTATTGGATTGGATTTGTTTGTATCGATCGGGATTGACGGGGCTCGAACCCGCAGCTTCCGCCTTGACAGGGCGGTGCTCTTACCAATTGAACTACAATCCCAGAGAAATGAAATAAAGTTACAATATACATATTTTTATGATTTATGATTTCATTCAAACCCTTTCTATTGACTATTTTGATTTTAGATTGGAATCGCCGCGTTGTACCATAGACGCGAGTGGTATATCGATATCCACATGGATATATACTAAGGTAAGGGCACAAATTACTAGTCATCTTTTTCTTATTTCAAATCAAAAGAAAATTCATTGATAATCAATTTTCTTTCAACGAAAAAAGGTATTTTTTCCACTACTCTTTAATCTTAAATTTTCTAGTTCCAAATCCTAATATGAATCTAGATTATCCACAAGATCCAAATTTGTGGGAAAAAAACAAATAAAATCAAAGAACTAACAAGCCGAGAGAAATCTCATAATTTTTACTTTTTTTCGTATCAGGCATTTAGAAAGAGCAGAACCCAGGAGTTATATCATTTCATGGCGGATCTGTGAATTATTGGGCCGAGCTGGATTTGAACCAGCGTAGACATATTGCCAACGAATTTACAGTCCGTCCCCATTAACCGCTCGGGCATCGACCCAGGAAGAATAAATTCTAGATTTATAGATATAGATTTAGTAAGAATCCCCGATCAACTTCCTTTCGTAATACCCTACCCCCAGGGGAAGTCGAATCCCCGTTACCTCCTTGAAAGAGAGATGTCCTGAACCGCTAGACGATGGGGGCACGTTTACCTGACCATCAGCATACTATGCTCATAATATCAATAGTTTTTTGAAATTGTCAATATAACTAAATGATAGGACTCGATTCGAAAGATTTTTCCGTCTTTTATATGATTCCATAGAATTTTTTGATTTGTGATTTAGATTCATGAATCATTCATTCTAATCGCCATTATTCATTTTAATTAGAATATAAAGATAAAAGAAAAAAATAAAATAGAAATTAAGAATAAAAATAATATGAAAGATTCTTTCAGGGAATTGATTGGTCCGCTTTTTTAATAATTCGGTTCGGGGGACAAATAGAATCTTTTCATCAGCGATTCGATGAAATATCATGGATTCGTATTGAATTCTTAGTTACATGTATTAATCAAATTAATTTGGTTATGATCGCCGTCAGGTCAATTCAAAGGGGTTCGGTTTTGAAACAATTCATTGCATTGATCAAATTCAATATCAATAAACCCTTAATTTACCCATTTTTACTATAATTCACTAGTTTAGTCTAAATCCACTAGGTAGATCAAATTTCTCGTTTATGAATTAATTATTATACTATAAAGGTTTGTTTACTTCATTTATTTACTTTAATATACTTTATTATATAGTTAAATATATTTCATAAATATACTTAATTATATTTATATTCTTTCTATATATTATATATATATATATATTATCATAATATATTTTATCATATATATTATCTTTTATTATATTTTATATATAATATATATTTTTAATATATTTATATTATATATTTTTTATGTATATTGACTTTATGATTTGGAGTCTATTTCCATAGATATATCTTACCTATATGCTGGCTCATTCAGGAATTGAATCAAATGAGCCCCTTTAACTCAGTGGTAGAGTAACGCCATGGTAAGGCGTAAGTCATCGGTTCAAATCTGATAAGGGGCTTCTTTCTTGCTTTGACCTTTTTTTTTCATAAAACTCCAGCGACAGTATTCTTACTTTGAAGGGAGAATTGGGATATTGTTGATATTTGTAATAAACAAAGTAAGAAACTCTAATAATAAATTTTAAAATTCAAGCAATTAGAAATTCTAAATAACTTAGAATTAGAATAAAATTAAGTTAATATTCTAATGATTTGATTTATAGCATAAAAATTTTAGTTATAAATTCTACAGTTGAACACTATATTCATTATATTTATTTCATTATATTTATTATATATTATACTTTATATTATACTAATTCTATTTATTATATTTATACTAAATAATGATAAGTTGGTTCTTAAATCGCCAAATTTTCCTATTTGATATTAGTCCAACCAAATCAATTGTAAAGATTAGATTCTAAATTACCAAAAGAAAAAGTAAGTGGACCTAACCCATTGAATCATAACTTTATCTACTATTCTGATATTAAAATTGGATATAGATGAAATTGGAACAGTGAATCAACCCACCCTTTATCATTCATTATTCATATTTCTTTCGGCTTCGAAAAAATCTGTCGATACTTATGAGCGCTATTTCTGATTAAATCTTCTTGTTCTTTGTTATTCTATAGGAATAAATTCCAATTCCCTTCCTCCATAGAAAAGTTCATTCGAAGTCACAACATAAGACATATAATATAAGAAAATTTTCAATATCTTTCTTTGATTTCAGAACACAAAATCAATTTATATTGATATTTATACCCATATAAAATATATATTTATATATAATAAAATTTATATACCTATCAGATCGTGGTTTCGTTTCATGTACCAAATATTTCTATATCGATGCATACAATATTTTACTTCCGCTAATGCAATAATTTAGGTGTGAGAAAAAAACTTTCATTGAATTTCCAATTTCCTATTATTTAAATTTAATATTGATTTAATGTTGTATTAAATACTGGGAATCCCCTTTTTTTTCTTTTATGACAGATCAGATATTAAATATTAATATTAAAGTAAATAAAAAAACTATTCGAAGTATCTTTCTTGCTTTGACCTGTGAAAGGGCATACTTTAAG